GGGGAAGCTGTAGGTATTATTGCAGGTCAATCGATTGGAGAACCGGGGACTCAATTAACATTAAGAACTTTTCATACCGGAGGAGTATTCACGGGGGGTACTGCAGAACATGTGCGAGCCCCATCTAATGGAAAAATAAAATTCAATGAGGACTTGGTTCATCCGACACGTACACGTCATGGGCATCCCGCCTTTCTATGTTCTATAGACTTGTATGTAACCATTGAAAGTGAAGATATTCTACATAATGTGAATATTCCACCCAAAAGTTTGCTTTTAGTTCAAAACGATCAATATGTAGAATCAGAACAAGTAATTGCTGAGATTCGCGCAGGAATATCCACTTTGAATTTTAAAGAGAAGGTTCGAAAACATATTTATTCTGATTCAGACGGAGAAATGCACTGGAGTACCGATGTCTATCATGCACCCGAATTTACATATGGTAATGTTCATCTATTACCAAAAACAAGTCATTTATGGATATTATTAGGAGGGCCGTGCAGGTCCAGTCTAGTCTACCTTTCGATCCACAAGGATCAGGATCAAATGAATGCGCATGCTCTTTCTGGCAAGCGAAGATATACTTCTAACCTCTCAGTAACCAATGATCAGGCGAGGCAGAAATTGTTTAGTTCGGATTTTTATGGTCAAAAAGACGATAGGATTCCTGATTATTCAGACCTTAATCGAATCATAGGTACTGGTCAGTATAATCTCGTATATTCGCCTATTCTCCACGAGAATTCTGATTTATTGTCAAAAAGGCGAAGAAATAAATTCATCATTCCACTACACTCGATTCAAGAACTCGAGAATGAACTAATGCCCTGTTCAGGTATCTCGATTGAAATCCCCGTAAATGGTATTTTCCGTCGAAATAGTATTCTTGCTTATTTCGATGATCCTCGATACAGAAGAAAGAGTTCGGGCATTATTAAATATGGGACTATAGAAACACATTCAGTCATCAAAAAAGAGGATTTGATTGAGTATCGAGGAGTCAAGGAATTTAGGCCAAAATACCAAATGAAAGTAGATCGATTTTTTTTCATTCCTGAAGAGGTGCATATCTTGCCCGGATCTTCTTCCCTAATGGTACGGAACAATAGTATCGTTGGGGTCGATACACAAATCACCTTAAATCTAAGAAGCCGAGTCGGTGGGTTGGTCCGGGTGGAGAGAAAAAAAAAACGAATTGAACTGAAAATCTTTTCTGGAGATATCCATTTTCCTGGAGAGACGGATAAGATATCCAGACATACCGGCGTTTTGATACCACCAGGAACAGGAAAAAGAAATTCCAAGGAATACAAAAAAGTTAACAATTGGATCTATGTCCAACGAATTACACCTAGTAAGAAAAGGTTTTTTGTTTTAGTTCGACCTGTCGTTACATATGAAATAACGGACGGTATAAATTTAGCAACCCTTTTTCCACCGGATCCATTGCAGGAAAGGGATAATGTGGAACTTCGAATTGTCAATTATATCCTTTATGGAAATGGCAAACCGATTCGAGGAATTTCTGACACAAGTATTCAATTAGTTCGGACTTGTTTAGTATTGAATTGGAACCAAGACAAAAAAAGTTCTTCTTGCGAAGAAGCCCGTGCTTCTTTTGTTGAAATAAGGACAAATGGTTTGATTCGACATTTCCTAAGAATCAACTTAGTGAAATCCCCTATTTCGTATATCGGAAAAAGGAATGATCCGTCGGGGTCAGGATTGCTCTCTGATAATGGATCAGATTGTACCAATATCAACCCCTTTTCTGCCATTTATTCCTATTCCAAGGCAAAAATTCAACAATCTCTTAACCAACCTCAAGGAACTATTCATACGTTGTTGAATAGAAATAAGGAATGTCAGTCGTTGATAATTTTGTCAGCAACCAATTGTTCTCGAATGGGGCCATTCAAGGATGTAAAATATCACAGTGTAATAAAAGAATCAATTAAAAAAGATGCCCTAATTCCAATTAGGAATTCATTGGGCCCTTTAGGAACATGCCTTCCAATTGAGAATTTTTATTCATCTTACCATTTAATAACTCATAATCAGATCTTAGTAACTAAATATTTGCAACTTGACAATTTAAAACAGACTTTTCAAGTGATTAAATTTCAATATTATTTAATGGATGAAAATGGAAAAATTTTTAATCCCGATCCATGCCGTAACATTATTTTAAATCCATTCAATTTGAATTGGTCTTTTCTCCATCACAATTATTGTGCAGAGACATCTAAAATAATTAGTCTTGGACAGTTTATTTGTGAAAATGTATGTATAGCCAAAAAGGGACCGCCCCTCAAATCGGGTCAAGTTATACTTGTTCAAGTTGACTCGATAGTGATACGATCAGCTAAGCCTTATTTGGCCACCCCCGGAGCAACTGTTCATGGCCATTATGGGGAAACCCTTTACGAAGGAGATACATTAGTTACGTTTATATATGAAAAATCGAGATCTGGTGATATAACACAGGGTCTTCCAA